TCTTCCCAAGTGAAACCACACATAAAAATGACATTCCCATAAATTGACAAGGTAATATTTCCATTTATTCATCAGAAGAGGCGTATCTTTTGAAGCCAGAATTGATTTTCCTTGATATCTAACATAATGAATGAAAGGATCCTTCAGGAAACATAGGATGCCCGGAAAATCATTAGCAAAGACTTCGACAAGATGTTTTATTATTTTTCTATGTAAATAAATTCGCTCAAAAAGGACTCCAGAAGATGTTAATCGTAAATGAGAAGATTGTTTACGGAGAAAAAGAAAGACAGATTCGTATTCACATATATGAGAATTATATAGGAATAACAATAATCTTGAATTACTTTTTGAAAAAATAGAAATAGCTTTATTTGGAATAATAACAATATTCCAATTAGAATACTCATGAAGAAAGAACCGCAATAAATGCAAAGAGGAAGCATCTTTCACCCGGTAGTGAAGGGTTTGAATCAAGATTTCCAAATGGATGGGGTAGGGTATTAATACATCTGCCACATAATTTAAATGTGGGAATTTGTCCTCTAAAAAAGGAAATATTGAATGAATGGATCGAAAATTGTAAGATCTTACGATTTGTGCCCCTTCTAAGGAAGATATTAATCGTAAAGAAAATAGAATTTCCACAATAACTGCGAATCCTTCTGATATAATTTGAGAATACAAATTCTTGTTGTATCCTAAAAATGGATTTTGGTTAGAATCATTAGTGGAAATCATCAAATGATTCTGTTGATACATTCGCGTAATTAAACGTTTTACAATCAGTAAACTAGATTTATTAGCATAAGCTACATTTTCCAACAAAATAGACCTATTTAAACCATGATCATGAGCAAGTGCATAAATATACTCCTGAAAGATAAGTGGGTATAGGAAGTCATGTTGCTTAAATCTATCTAGTTCTAAATATCCTTTTAATTCCTCCATTTATTTGAAATTAGATTTAAACCCGGGATAGGAGATTTCTTGGGTTATTAAATGACACATAGTACGATACAGTCAAAACAGGATATTATAGTAAGAAAAAACTAGATAGATACCCCGGAAACAGATAAGACTTATCAACGGATTCTTTATTCTTTCTTTTTCCATCTAATGAAATCTGTTTATGTTCATTATAGGATAACAAGATGATTAGAAATCCTTTATTTTTTCAACCCAATCGCTCTTTTGATTTTAGAAAAAAAAAATATTTTTATCAATATACTACTTTTCTACACATTCATCCCCACACTCTAATAGAGAATATCTACTAATAATTAGGATTAAAAAAAATCGATAATCTACTTATGGTAAAAACATTTCCCGTATCAAGCACTAATCTATTTTTAACGTTTAATTAGATCGGGTAATTATCCAAATTAAGAAAAGAACAGAAGCTCGTTGCTTTTTTTTGTTTCCCTAGAATTGGAGCCAAGGGGCTCTATCCATTTATTCACTTAACCCAACTTTCATCTTTTTTTTTTTATTTTTTTTTCCGCGTCAAGAATTCAAACAAGATTTTGTATCGATCCGATAAGATACAAATAAAAGATTCTCAAAATTCTCCATTAATACGACATGCTGCTTTTTCCATTCCTTCCTTTCAGGATCAGTCGCGGTCTTACAAAGCTCTACCGATGGTATCGACGAATCCGTTACTTCATACAAATGTGTAAAAAACGCTAGTCGCACTTAAAAGCCGAGTACTCTACCGTTGAGTTAGCAACCCGAATCAAAATGTATAGATCCAATCGGAATCAAAAAAGAGATTGAATTACACAACGTAATCCAAATATGAAAATAGAAAAACTATTTCTAAGGGATTCTGAACATAAAACTGAACATATCAGATGCAAATACAATGACGTCTAAAATAAGAAGATAGATTAAGATAAAAATATAAATCAAATGTAAATTGATCGACTATCACAGATTTTGTTCGTATGTTATACATTATTATCTTATCTATTTTTTGTTGATTAAAAAAAAAAAGAAAGACTTCTTGTATCCCAGCAAATCCAATGAACCCATCGTTTGAATAAAGTAAAATAAAAAACCAAGTCTATAGAACAGAGAAATAGATACATTTATTCACAATCGGATTATATTTGTTTGATATACTGTTGTCAATATGAATGTTGAGAAAAGAACATAATGTAGAAAACCATAAATTAAAATACAAAATTATTCAATATTTTCTATTTCATTTAACAATATTTTCTTATTAAATTCAATATTCTATTGAATTACTATAATTATAATAAAAATAAAATAAAAAAAACGAATGACTTGTATTGAATTGATACTCCATAAATAATAAAGATAGATACAAAAAGGTATGGGTGTAAAAAAAATTCGGAGAGAAATATAAAAAAATATTGCTTGGGTTTACTCAATCAATATAAGTAAAAAAAGCAAGTTTAAATACCCTGTTTTTTTTTTTTATTTTATTTGTTCAGTTCATAAAAAAAAAAGAAAGTGACTAAATGAAGTAGTTGGATCTATAAATAGAAAATTTTACATTATTGCTAATTCAATAATGGTTGGTTTTCGTTGAAACTTTCACTTTCTTTTTTTTTTTCTATTTATCTGTCTTATATGAATTTATCTTACTAAAATAAAAAAAAAGAAAATGTTGTCGTCTATAACGACAACATTTTATGGTAGTAATAATAAATGTTATGGTAGTAATTATAAATGGGTAGGAATAGAACAAAAGAGGGGGAGTAATATAGAATATACAAAGTTATATACAAGTCATCCCCCTCCCCCCTTTTTTTTATTTCATTAATTTAATTTCATCTGTTGATTAAAGGAAAGTTCCATAAAAACTCCCGCCTTCTTTGAAATATCATAAACAGTTCCCGTAGGTTGAGCGCCCTTTTCAAGGAAATATAGAATAGCGGGAACATTTAAATAAGTTTGATTCTTTATCGGATCATAAAAACCCACTTTCCGAAGATCTCTTCCTTCTCTTCGGGATCGAACATCAATTGCAACGATTCGATAAACCACCCATTGGGATAGATGTAGATGAATAATACTCCCCCCCCTAGAAACGTATAAGAAGTTTTCGCCTCGTACGGCTCAAGAAAATTCGAAATTATGTCTATGTATAGAATTTGTAATTAATATTAAATAGATCCATAAAATCATCAAATCAATTAAACTATGATTTAAGTACTTTTCCTTATTCTTATTATTGTCCGAAAAAGGAAAAAAAATCATTCGTATTCACATCCTCATAACTCAAGTTGGATAATTTTCAAATAACCCAAAAGAAAACCTTTAGGCATTTCGTTTATTGAGCGGTCTTTAACCACGCATTTTTTGTCTCTCTCCTTTAGAATTTTTTTTATTCTTCATTATGATCTATTTATTGAGACAACTGAAAACGGTATTTACTTGTTCCAGAATTCTTTATCGTTCCCTTGAATCGTTGGGTTTAGACATGACTTCGGTGATCTTTAATCATTTCAAAACATGGCAGCAACATACCATTTTTGTAATTTCTTTCTATCAAAGAATCATATAAATGGTTGATTCCCACGTGATACACTTTTGATCGAAACAGTTTTACCAATTCCAAGCAATTTTTCTTATGAATTTGAAACTTGCTAGAATTGGATCCTTTCGATTTCTATATCGAAAATATACTTACGAAGTTGTTTCAACTTATTAATTAACACTAACCCTAGATCCGTACCCCTAAAAAATGAATCAATACTTTTTACTCGAGCTCCATCATGATCATGTACTATTTACACCACAACCCCCCCAAAATAAGGTTTTTCTAGTGGAACAGAACAAACGATGTCGAACCAGGAGCACCCTCATTCCTATATAATGAATATAAAAAAATGGCGGATGTCAGAATCCACAACCGACCATATCCTTCAAGTCGCACGTTGCTTTCTACCACATCGTTTTAAACGAAGTTTTACCATAACATTTTTCTAGTAGGTTGCTGTAACCAGTATGTAATTGATTCAATTATGGAATCATGAATAATCATTGGTTCTAATAGTAATCTATACTTTTATGAATAGGTAATTTATGAAGAAGTCTCAGCAAGAATTCAATTTAACCCCATAGATTTTTATATTATAATTTCAAATTCTAATATAAAAATTCGAAATAATAAATAACACAAATAAGTTCTTTTCTTTTTTTTTTAATCTGCATCTTTAATCTTCAAGTGACTTGAAAAAAAGATTCACCAATTTAACACTTCTTCAAGTACCAAGGACTCGTAAAACATTATTAAAAAGATTAAATTGATTGAAAGATTTCTTATTTCAATATCATTACATTATTTGAATCAAGTTTTACAGTAAAAGTAAAAACCGTATTTTCATAATAAGAGAGATAAATTCATATTCTGATTAAACCATCAATCATTTCAAACAAATAGATAGAGATAGATCAAAAAAAAAATTTAATTTTTTTTTTTCATTAGTTTAATTAATTGAATGGGGTGGAGAATAAAGACTGATTTAAGGGAGTATTGGAGTTGTTATTATTTTTGATAAATCATAATCGAAAGAAAAGAAAATGTTTTGGAAAGTAATTATATATATATTCTATGTTAAATGTTAAATATTTTTAATTTAGGGATCACAAATCTCTTTTCGCAAAAATGAATTGAAATAAATAAAGTTTTCAATGAAATAGAACGATAACAAGACATACATATAAGCATTTCCTCATTTTCTTCGTAGTTTATTTGACTTAAAAAGATTCAATAATCTTTTTGCAACCTTTACCTAAGGTAAAGTGAATAAGATAATAAAGTCTCAATTGTTACATAGATTTACAATTATTCATTAGAGAAAACACAAAAAAGAATCCTAATCCTATTGATTATTGATTGAAGTTAATTAGTACCCCAATATCAAAAACACACCCGTGTTTATCATTTTAAAAATTTAAAAAAAGCCTTACTTACGATATCCATTGGAATTTTAAATGCTGCATTCTAAGTGATGCAGGCTTTTTTTTTCTTTTTTATGACTAACTAACTTCAATATGAGAGGGATAGGCATACAATGAAAAGCCCGTCCCCAGATTTTGCTTTTTGAATTCAAACTCTTTTCTCTTCTTTTGATCTATGCTCCCATCTTACCTGGATACAAATGGATTCAATTATATTTATTTGTGTGTTATTTGGTGTTATTTGAATACGATTTAATTTTTGAAAAAGATATAATTCAGATAAGAATCAATCATTATAAGAATAATAAGAAAAAAGAATCATATTCTATATAATATATAATATTATTTAGTATTTGATTATAGTCTTAATAAAAAAAACAGAAAGTTGTTAAAAAAAAAAACAATCTTTTATTATGTTCTGGGACGGAAGGATTCGAACCTCCGAATACCGGGACCAAAACCCGTTGCCTTACCACTTAGCCACGCCCCATTTTCTATTTATATTCGATATTAATAAACACTAATATTGTTATTAGTTGTTCGTCAATTATAGTCCAAATATCTATAGAATAGATTGGTACTAGGATTTTGATACATTTAGATATCAAATGAAATGAAATTTATTGATCATTACATATAATTCAATTAAGATATTGTATGAAAGTATGATTTCTTCTATTCTCTTTTCATTTGAGAATTGAAGTATTTTTGATTGAGTTAGTTCAAATCAAAGAAAAGTTTTTTGGTCTACCTTCTTTTTCTTTTTGAATTTTGAGTTTTTACTCATTTTTTTCTATAACTTAAACTAAAAAAAAAAAGAACATTATATTATCAATTATTAATAACTCATATTAAGAACTCAATCAAAATAAAAATAAATACAATTATCTTCAAGAACAAAACAAAGAACAAAATGTTTGTTATGCTTAATATCTTTAGTTTGATCTGTATCTGGCTTAATTCTGCTCTTTCTTCAAATAGTTTTTTCTTCGCCAAATTACCCGAGGCCTACGCTTTTTTGAATCCAATCGTAGATATTATGCCAGTAATACCTTTGCTATTTTTTCTCTTAGCTTTTGTTTGGCAAGCTGCTGTAAGTTTTCGATGAGATCTTGAATACTGTCCTAGAAAGATTCATGATTTGTTCTAAAAAAATAAAAAAAAAAATTCTAACAATTGATATGAATTGATATGATAAAATCAGATAAGTTTTATAGTATAAAGCTTCGATTCAAATATTCAAATTCTTGTATCGTCACAAAAAGTCTGGGGATCGCCCCATTTCCGCATTCGTACCTTTTTTCCATCGAAAGAACTTATTAGAGTCCCCCACAATTAGATATTGTGGGTATGGAAAAAAATGGGTAATGAAAGACTTGACTCATATTCCATTATAAATAGAAATGAATTTCTGAAAATGATTTTCTATTTCTAGATTTATAAAAAACCAGTTCTTGGTGTCAAAATCAGATATATGTGGTATAAAAATGGAGAATCTATTCTCTTTTTTTTTTTTCAAAAAAAAAATGATCTTGGAGATTGTGTAATGCTTACTCTCAAACTATTTGTTTACACAGTAGTGATATTCTTTGTTTCTCTCTTTATCTTCGGATTCCTATCTAATGATCCAGGACGTAATCCTGGACGTGACGAATAAAAAAGAAAGTTTTTATTTTCCTTGATCGATTTTTAAATGTTCTTAGCATTTTATATATTCCACATCTTTAACTATTAAATAAAAAAAAAAAATACCAAGTCATTGACAAAAGCGGAAAGAGAGGGATTCGAACCCTCGGTACGAAAAACCCGTACAACGGATTAGCAATCCGACGCTTTAGTCCACTCAGCCATCTCCCCCATCTGAAAAGGATAATTACTATGTTACATTACACAAAAAGTAAGGTTTGAAAAAAGGGTTTTTCTTTTATACCTCTTCTTTTATTATATTAATATTATTTTAATTCTATTATTAGTTTATTATATAGATATATAATTATCTAGACATATAAAAATATAAAAAATAGAGGAAAAAAGTAATTCCATTGATAATTAATATAAAATAAAGTAAGAAGGGCTCGAAAGAAATATCTCCAATCCACTATTCCAATGAATATAAAATGAATATAAATTCATATATATATAACTGCCTATATAATTAGAAATACCTAGAAATACCTAAATAAAATAATCAAAATAATAATATATATTTTATTTTGATTAAGTTTTTATTAAGTAATAAATAAAATATATAGTAGTTATTTTATATAAGTAATAAATATTTTATATAAGTAATAAATATATAAATAATATAAAAAGTACCTCTTTGATTTCGTCTGCAAGAGCTTTTTAAGATTCCACGGCCTGGCCAGGTCAGTACCTCGCCGGGCCTTTTTTTTTGTTCCAATGACTATTATTTGAAACAAAAATGCTTGTTATGAAATAAAAAAAGAAACAACGGAACCATATATTCTTGCACAATTTTATGTTTTGGGGTACGTATTTTTATCGAGCCGTATCTGTCAATGTCAAAGCACCGCCATCAAAATAAAAAAAAACGTG